GATCTACTTTTTTCACTCCGATAGTATCATAAATTGAGTCAATGCATAGGAAATGAATGCATTTCCATACTATTAAGTGAAATAGATAAGACATAATCTGGATTATATCCCATTCCTTATTTTACTGGATATTACGGAGCCTGTTCATGCAGGATATGAGCGAGTCTGATCATAGAAAAGATTCTCGTCAAGCGAACCGGCCTATCCTCCGTAGGGGGCTTGCGCGGTGGTTGGAACAAAGACACATTTAATTGTGAATTCAAATGTGGCAGATAAGATTCATATATCTGCACGGCCCAATCAAGAGTTCAAGTCACACACTCCCATAATCCATTCTTTTCTTTTTTCGGAGAGTTCCCTTCAACTATTCATGTATGTCAAAGAATTAATCCAATTTCTTTTGTTAAGTTGAAGGGAAATATCCAAAGACATGTCTTATTTTTTTTAATAATCCATATTTGTAGCAATGAAATACTATAGCTCTAACTCCTCCCCAAAACGAAAAATGATTGATTACAAATATCTATGAGCCATAGTCTCTATAAAGGACCAGAAATGCCTTGCTTCCGTATCATTGGAAAGTGCATTAACATGAATACGGCAGTAAGAAGAGGTAATACAAAAGTATGTAAACTATAAAAACGAGTCAAGGTAGATTGTCCCACACTAGCGCTTCCGCGCAATAACTCTACCACCGACGATCCTATTACAGGAATAGCTTCGGGTACACCTGTTACAATTTTTACTGCCCAATAACCTATTTGGTCCCACGGTAAGGAATAACCAGTTACACCAAAGGATGCAGTCAATACACCTAAAACTACACCCGTAACCCAAGTCAATTCGCGAGGTTTTTTAAAACCACCAGTGAGATACACGCGAAATACGTGCAAGATCATCATTAAGACCATCATACTTGCCGACCATCGATGAACTGATCGGATTAACCAACCAAAGTTAGCCTCAGTCATTATATATTGAACAGAGGCAAAAGCTTCCGTAACAGTCGGACGATAATAAAAAGTCATAGCAAACCCCGTCGCTACTTGGACTAAAAAACAAGTAAGTGTAATTCCTCCTAAACAATAAAATATATTGACATGAGGAGGAACATATTTACTAGTTATATCATCGGCAATCGCCTGAATTTCAAGACGTTCTTCGAACCAATCATAGACTTTATTGAGATAGGTAAACCAAGGGACCCCCCTGAGAACCGTATATGAGAATTTCATCTCGTACGGCTCAAACAAAAATACTCAACTACTGGTTCTTTGGAAAACGGATATGTGGAATAGAAAGTTTTAAACTTCTTAACTTAATCCTATGATTCCAATCTTCTTTGAAGATAAGAAAAAAAGAGGAATCCGAAAGCTATTCTTTGTGGTTATAATGCCAAAATCTCAAGTCGGCTCACTCATCTTTTCTCTTGATCCTTACAGGCCTCTTGAATATTCTATTATTTACTTCATTTTCTTTCTTTTTGATTTGTGTATGTCATGCGATTTGACTGTTGTTTTTTTATTATTATTGATAGGCATTTTTTATTCATAGGAATTTTCTTGTTAAGACCCTTTAGAATCCATTCAAAAACCTCAGATTCATACCAGAACCACGATGATTTTCAAAAAAAAACCTTTAATCGAAGTCCAAAAATTCCCTGAGTAAGAACTGCTGGATCATCACTTATTCAATGAATAGATATAAAAAAAATCCAAAGAAACGTTTGTTCTTTGATCAAAATAAAGATCAGTGGCGGCAGTTGAAAAGAATCAAAATCGTTCCCCCTTTTTTTTTTTCTAAATTTATTCTTCTAACTCTTTAATTTTTTTGAGTCCGGTTGCGAGGTCTAAATATAAATATTTAGTATGAATCATAGTTCTAAGACTTTAGAATCTATTTTCTATATCCCGTGCTCCAGATACTGGAAAAAAGATCTGACGGGGTAAAGCCATCTATCTCTATCAAGAGGACGGATCCGTTTTATGTTCTTTACTATCCATAGGATCCATTATAACAAGTCACACACTCATATTCCGGAAATAAAGAAACAAAGAAGTTTCACGGTCGAACTACCAAATCAAAGACCTAAATGCTAAACTTGACTTTCTATTGAAAAGCTAGTTAGTCGGTTCTTGTGAATCTAATTCCTAGCAATTTCGTCCAGTAAAATGGACGAATTATAAATCTCTAAAAGAATAGAGAGAAAGACCGCAAATAGAGCCATAGCAACACCCATCAAAGGAGTAGTTCCCCATCCCGGAGCTACTTTACCATATTCTGAATTCAATGGTTTCAATAAATCCCCTACAACAGTTCGTCTTGGACCAGATCTAGAACTACCCTCAACTATTTGTGTAGCCATAAATCCTATTTTTTATTCATTGAGATCTATTGACTTTGTATACCCTTCTTTTGTAAATCAAGGAAGGATCTTACCCTATGGATCCAGATCCATTGTGGTCTTGATATTATGTAATAATGGAAACAGCAACTCTAATTGCCATCTCTATATCTGGTTTAATTGTCAGTTTTACTGGGTATGCCTTATATACTGCTTTTGGGCAACCCTCTCAAAAACTACGAGATCCATTTGAAGAACATGGGGACTAATTGAAGTAATGAGCCCCACCCAATATTACGGGAGGCTCATTGCTTCAATTGAGAGGATGATGAATCATTTCGTCTTTTTAGTTGGAACTATAGGGGGTTCTCTAAAAAAGATAGCGAAAAAAAGGATTCCTAAAGTCGAGACTAAGAGGAATGTATAAACCAATGCTTCCATAGATTTGATCGTGGTTTACAATTATAGCTTTCATACCTTTTTTGGGGGTGGGGGATGATCTCCTGGATCAAGAAAAAGAAAGAACAAGAGGAAAACAAAATGCAATGAATAAAATCAAGATTTATTCCGTTCCCTATCTCAAATTCAAATCACAACAAAACAAAGTCGAATCGAAAGGGAACAAAGGAATGTTCTTTCTATCAGACTACCTGTTTTCTTGTAGTTGGATCTCCAAGTTTTTGGAATGCTCCAAATTCTACTTGAGCATCCAAATCTGGATCGATACCAGCAAAAACATCTCTGAACAAGGTTCTAGCACCATGCCAAATGTGGCCGAAAAAGAAGAGCAGAGCAAACGAAGCATGTCCAAAAGTAAACCAACCCCTTGGACTGCTACGAAAAACACCATCCGATTTTAAAGTAGCACGATCTAATTCAAAAATTTCACCCAATTGAGCACGTCTTGCATATTTTTTCACAGTAGCAGGATCACTATAACTGACTCCATTGAGTTCTCCACCATAGAATTCAACAGTTACACCGACTTGTTCGACACTATACTTCGATTCTGCCCTTCGAAAAGGAACATCAGCTCTCACAATTCCGTCTCCGTCTACCAAAACAACCGGAAATGTTTCAAAAAAAGTAGGCATACGACGTACAAAAAGTTCACGCCCCTCTTTGTCTCTAAAGATAGGATGTCCTAACCAACCGACGGCTATTCCATCTCCATTGTCCATTGAGCCCGCTCGAAACAAACCCCCTTTTGCCGGATTATTGCCGATGTAATCATAAAAAGCTAATTTTTCGGGAATTTTAGACCAAGCTTCTGATAAACTTTGATTTTCGGCTAGCCCAGCACCAACTCTTCGATATATTTCTTGCTGGAAGTATCCCTGATCCCATTGATAACGAGTGGGACCAAATAATTCAATCGGGGTAGTTGCTGAACCATACCACATAGTTCCAGCAACAACAAAAGCTGCAAAAAAGACAGCAGCGATACTACTGGAAAGAACGGTTTCAATATTTCCCATACGCAATCCTTTGTATAGACGTTGAGGTGGACGCACACTAAGATGGAAAAGGCCCGCTAATATACCCAATGTCCCTGCTGCAATATGATGAGAGGCGATTCCCCCCGGAACAAAAGGATCGAAACCTTCCACACCCCATGCCGGATTTATGGATTGTACCCTTCCTGTTAGTCCATAAGGATCGGACACCCATATTCCAGGACCAAACAATCCTGTTACATGAAATGCGCCAAAACCAAAACAAGCCACCCCGGCAAGAAATAAATGAATTCCAAAGATTTTTGGCAAATCCAAAGAAGGTTTTCCAGTACGTTCATCACAAAAGATTTCTAGATCCCAATAGACCCAATGCCAGATAGCCGCCAAAAAGCACAAGCCCGAAAACACAATATGTGCCCCGGCCACACCTTCGTAACTCCAAATACCCGGATCCGTTATAGTCCCTCCTGTGATATTCCAACCACCCCACGAATTGGTTATTCCTAAACGAGTCATGAAGGGTATAACGAACATACCCTGTCTCCACATTGGGTCAAGAAGAGGGTCAGAGGGATCAAAAACTGCTAATTCATAGAGAGCCATCGAACCGGCCCAACCAGCAACCAGAGCTGTATGCATTATATGGACGGAAAGTAAACGGCCGGGATCATTTAATACAACGGTATGAACACGATACCAAGGCAAACCCATGAAAAGACCTCTTATATCAACAAAAAATAGACACTATGTAACTTTATTGCACTGTCAAAAAGGATACTATGGACCCTCCCCTTTTTTTCAGTAAATTATCTCGCAGAAAAAATTTATATTTGTTCTCGTTGTTGATTAAGAATAGAACAATTCTATTCATAGGAACAAAAAGAAGCAGATCTATTCTATACTCGATAAGTAACAATACGCAATGGTGGTGGGGGCTTACTTTCATTTTAAGGAGTTTTTCTATTGGATATGGGTTTTTATATCAGTGAATGCAGACATATCAAAAAACGACCTAGTCGTCAAAACTTTCCTTTATTGGGGTGTTCTTTTTTGTCTTAAAGACAAAAGACAAATTATTTATTTGGCAAAATTAAGAAACTCATTCCGGTACGTTTTCGCGTGAAAGTCAAACACCCGTAGTTTTTTCCATTTTATGCTTATGCCACAAGGTGTTCCAAAGGTACCTTTTCTAATGCCAGAAGACGAGGATGAAGAAGATGATGATCTACTTTGGTCTTGGGAGGAATTATACCATGCTCTTTATTTTTCACGATTCCTTTTTTTATTTCAAGAGATCAAGGCTGAAATAGCCAATCAAATTTGTGGTCTCATTCTATGTCTCGGTATATTGAACAATAAAGATATATTTATGTTTATACATACTCCGGGCGGAGAGATAAGGCCTGGACTGGGAATTTATAATTCGATACAACTGGGACTAGCAGACGTACATACAATAAATATCGGATTAGCCGCTTCAATGGGCTCTCTTGTTTTAGTCGGAGGCGAAATGAGCAAACGTATGGCATCACCTCACTCTAGGATAATGATCCACCAACCCAAAAGTTCTGAGAGTGGTGATGATGACACAAAATCATTTTCCTGTCTGCATGAATACCTGTTGTTCGAGTCGGCGTATGAAACGATGATAGAGATTTATAAAACAAGAACAAAGTTACCCGAAGAGGAAATAGTCCGAGACCTGGATAGGGATCGTTATATCTCAGCAGAAGAAGCCCTAGCTTACGGATTTGTCGATGCGATAACGGAGGAGGGGGGTTTTCCTCAAAGGAATTGAAAGGATTGATCAAGGAAATTAAAGGATTGATCAACCCGATGTAATTCCTCCTAATCAATACATGATCCTAAAGAATTCAACCCGAATAAGGAGACGGAACTCCCGGAAGGTGGTAGAATAGAAGAGATTTGTATGATAAAATAGAATTCATCGGGTTAGGATTTATCTAAACCAGCTGATTATGTATATGACTCACCATGCCAACTATAAAACAACTTATTAGAAACACAAGACAGCCAATCCGAAATGTCAAAAAATCTCCCGCTCTTCGGGGATGTCCTCAGCGTCGAGGAACATGTACTAGGGTGTATGTGTGACTCGTTTAGATCATAGACTAAAAAAAAGATCTTTTTTTTCCATGTTAAAGATAGTTTGAATGGGAGAATTCCATTCACATACACTATCTTAACTTAATCAAATCTATTCTATTAGTCAGAATTCTATAGAATTCTTTACTATAATGTGTATAAAATTTATGGTTTCGATTGGTGCAAACCGAATCGCCTTCATTTGCAATTGAAGATGAAAAAGACTTTCCCATTGGTAACAAATGGTTATCCATTAAGCGGGAAAAATCCTATTTCAACTCAACAAAAAGGATGCCCTAAATTTTGCAAGAACGGACTAAGAGGGTCAACTACCCAGCTAATCTTCATACTTAAATACCGTTACTGTATAGCTAGATTTCGTTGTGAAAGACCTATTACTAGATATTTCATGGGTAGAGCCCATGAGTGTGAACTGTACAAGTTAACAAGAACATTGATTCAATGAAGATTCAATGAAGGAAGGGGCTCCGGTGTATAGAGAGGACCTCACCGTTTAAAAAGTAATCATAGAAACGATGGAAGCCACCATTTCTTTGTCTATTTCTTTTACTATGTGTTTTTTGAATACCTAGAAGAAATACAATTTCATTTCTTCTTGCGAGGTTAAATGCTTAGAAAAAAAAATAAAAAAATCGTGGTTGGGAAGGTTATCGTAGCAAAAGCTATTGGAATTTTTATTTTATACATTGGAAGAATCCCTTTTTGTTAGTTCAGATACTAGGAAGGATCCAAAAATAACTGAAAGAAAAAAAATAAAATAGTTATTCATCAAAGTCTCATTTATTCAATGAACAGAGTTAAACGAGGATATATCGCTCGAAAACGGAGGAAAAAAAGTAGTGGATTTACATCCAATTTTCGCGGAGCTCCTTCAAAACTGACTCGAAGGAGTTCAGAACAGAGAATAAAAGCTTTGTTTTCGGCTCATCGGGATAGAGATAGGAAAAAAAGGGATTTTCGCAGTTTGTGGATCAGTCGAATAAATGCAATAATTGGCCAGAATAAACAAAAAATATACTCTCTTTATAGTAATTTCATGCATAATATGTCCAAGAGGCAATTGCTTCTTAATCGTAAAATAGTTGCACAAATAGCTATATTAAAAGGGAATTGTCTTTTTATGATTGCCAACGATACGATCTCATAAAAAAAAATAAAAATTCCCCGGAGACTGAACTCCGGGAAGGTGGTAGAATAGAAGAGATTTGTATGATAAATATAGAATTCATATGATAAAGTCATCAAAATAAACAACCACGGTAACCCAAATTTATTCTTCTTCAACCTATTCTCTTTTTTCTTAGAACGAAACAACCTCAATTGGATTGTCGTAGTTTTCGACCAAAATCTCAATCCACATTCAAATTGAATTGAATAGGAACTCAATTTTTATTTTTTTTTTTAAGAACACGAGGGGTAGTTCTAGTGGTCGACTTTCTTTTTTCAATTTTTTTTTTTTCATTCTTATCAGAAGTTTTCCAATTAACAAAAGGTAACAAAGATAAAATACGAGCTTGTTTGATAGCAATGGTAATTAATCGGTGTTGTTTTAAGGTCAATCTATTTACGCGTCTAGATAAGATTTTTCCTTGTTGACTAATACATCGAGAAAGTAAACTCATGTTTTTATAATCAATTCGATCCCCCGATTGGATCGGGGACAAACTCCTACGAAAAGATTTCTTGGATTTAAGAAAGAGTCGCTTATACTTAGATTTATCCATGTTTTGTTTATTCCTATACCGCAAATCCCATTTTTTTAAGGATTTTTTTATTTATATTCTTATTTTTTTTTTATATATGTTTGTTCCATAATGAAATAGATGTGATAGAATGTTATATATACAGAATTTCTATAGATATCTATTTAATTTTTTCATTTTGCTTCTATTTGAAATATCATTTTTCATCTACCTTGTAAGGGTAGACACACAAGCGATACATTTTCTCTATTTCTTTATCTCTTTGTGAATCATATGTTTGCAACAAAAGGGACAGAATTTTCTCAATTCCAATCCACTAGGTGTATTGTGTCGATTCTTTTGAGTAATATATCTAGAAATACCCCTTGATTCTTTATTAACACTCTTTTGATCACAACTGGTACATTCCAAAATAATAGTGATTCGGATATCTTTACCTTTGGCCATGAACCTCCTTTGGTTTTTTGATTCATTTTACTCTTCTATATCTATATTTGAGATTCGAAGCGAAGAATAAAAAAGGAACAAAAAAAGTATAAGTTGATAATTCAAAATCAAATTATGAAAGATTTTGTTCCAATTAATTTTATATAGTACAGTAAGAATTCAGTAATACAATTATTTCGAACTTGATTTCGAATCGCAGTACAGTCTTTCCTTTTTCATTTAAGTATCTTGTATACCCCATTCCAATTCCATTTCTGGTCTCACTATATTATGAGATGAATAATAATGGAATTGAATTCTTCATTCAATTCCATTGAAACCTGGTAAAAATTATGAATTTTACTGAGGCCAAATACACCTTTCTTCTTTCTCTTTTTTTTTCTAATTCTAATAAAGAAGAAGGAAAAAGAATAAGAAATTAATCACAGATATTTGATTGGATCTCTAATCTTCGTCACACCTTCCCGTGCTAATAACTAGAATGAAAAAAAGGGGAATATCAAAGCATCCGGGAATAAACGATTGATTTCTATCAAGAGACCCGCTAAAGCCACGAACCATAGAGTACTTGCCACTGGTGCCACAGAGAGATATGTTTTTAGATCTCGCATTTCCAATCCTCCTTCATTTTTTATTTGAATTTGTAATACAAAATTACCTATTTGAATATCATCAAATGGTTATTTTATTCAGAATCACTTGCATTTGTCGGGGGAAGTCCGAATTCCATTTGTTTAGAAAAATTTTGGATATGTAGATTCTATCTTACTATAGAATAGATAGAATAGATAGATTTTTTTTATTCTTTGTTCTTATTATTCTATGATACTCTATCCATTTTCTATTTTAAAGAATTCATTTGAATCAAAGAAATATTAATTAAGAAATAGAATTTTTTTCTTTTTTCCTATTTGATCTTCTAGGATATGAGAAAGTAAAAAAAAAAAGAAAAAATGATATGATATATATATAACAGAAAAATGTGGAAAACAAGACAAAGATTCTTTACAATGACACTGGAAACCAATGGAAAGGGATGTAGCGCAGCTTGGTAGCGCGTTTGTTTTGGGTACAAAATGTCACGGGTTCAAATCCTGTCATCCCTAACTATTAATTATTATATGAGCAGTAAAAAGAGATCAATTGAGACCGATTCAATTTGGACATAAATACTCAATATCAAAGTTTATCCATAGTTCTAGTTCACTATGGATAAACTTTGATCAAGTTATTATATTATCTGCATCCAAGATGTATTGGCATCACATAAAATTCTTTATGAAAAGAAAGCGCTCTTAGTTCAGTTCGGTAGAACGTGGGTCTCCAAAACCCGATGTGGTAGGTTCAAATCCTACAGAGCGCGATTCCATTCTTGTTAGATTGAGAATGACACTGATGGGATAACAGTCTAATCTAAAGTCTGAATTAGATCTTTTATGAATTAGGATTAAAAAGAAGAAATAGGAGGTCGATAAACAAAAGATATGTTACTTAATCAAAGATCCAACTGATCCCCACGTCGGTATTGTAAATATGCAGTTACAAATAATCCAGCCAAAGTAATAGGAATTAGACCTAACACGATTCCAAATAGAAAAACTTCAATCATTTGAATTTGTTTGAAAGAAAATAAAGGGAGGGTAATATCTATCCTTAAAGATGAATCTGTATTTACCATGAGTGTCAATCACCAAGAATTGGTGATTGCCGTACAAAGAAACTATAGAATATCAAGAATATTCAAAAATTTCCAATCAAAATCAAAGAAGTCGTATCTTCTTCAAACTGATAAAAAGACCTGCGGTTATAGTTAAAACTGCTAGTAGAAAACCGAAATAACTGGTTATAGTGGGCATAACGAAACTAAATGAAATATGTTCTTTTTATACATATGTTTATTTAATAAAGCATTTTCCTAAGTT